ATTGACCTCCTATTTGTTTTAATCCTAATCCACAGGGGGTCAAATTCAGATTTTAGACTGCTATTCAATTATTTCAGTGTCATTCTCGGCCTAACAAGACAAGAATGTAATCACGCTCTGTAGGATTTGAACCTACGACATCGGGTTTTGGAGACCCGCGTTCTACCGAACTGAACTAAGAGCGCTGTATTTTCATAAAATATTTTGTGTGACCCCAATACATCTTGCATGCATATACTATCATAATATATATATATATTGATATTGAGTATGTATGTCCAATTTGAGTTGATCTCATTTGATCCCTTGCTACTGCGCATAAGATAAGTAATAGTTAGGGATAGGGATGACAGGATTTGAACCCGTGACATTTTGTACCCAAAACAAACGCGCTACCAAGCTGCGCTACATCCCTTTCAATTGGTTTACAGTGTCATTGTAAAGAATCTTTGTTTTGTTTTCCACATCCTTATCTTCTCCGTTGATATATAGAAATTTTCATTCTGCCATTTTTTGCTTTTTAGTTTCATATCGTATAACATAGAATATTAATGAAATTCAAATAGAATTCAAAATTTCAAATCAAAAATAATAATCAATAATAAAATAATCAATTTAAAATATTAATAAATATTAAAAAAATATAAATATTAAATAGAAGCAAATTATTAAATAAATAAAATTATATAAATATATAATAAATAAAATAGAATTCTAATATTCTAATTAGAATATTAGAATAATAATAATAAATAATAATAATAAATAATATTATAGTAAAATAGTAAATAAATAAAATATATAAAATAAATAAAATAAAAAAAAAATATCTAATTCCATTTCAAGTAGTTATTAACTAAATAACCATCTGATCATATATGGAATTATGTATTCCAAATTACAATAAAGAAATAATCCAATAAAAAAGAAAAAAGAAGGAGGATTTAAAATGCGAGATCTAAAAACATATCTTTCCGTGGCACCAGTGGTAAGTACTCTATGGTTCGGGGCTTTAGCGGGTCTATTGATAGAGATCAACCGTTTGTTCCCGGATGCGTTGATATTTCCCTTTTTTTCATTCTAGTTATTGACACGGGAAGGGGTGAAAAAGCTTAAAGATACAATCAAATATCTGTTATTAATTATTTTTTGAATCCCCCTTCTTTTTTTAGAATTAGAATAAGTTAGAAACGAGAAAGAAAAAGAATAAAAGGTGGATTCGACTTCAGTGAAACTCGGAATCTGGACCAGGGTTCAATTGAATTTTATTAAATTCAATGACTAATCAATTCCATTTCTATTAAGAATAGAGTGAGACCGGAAATGTAAATGGAATGGCTAGAGTGGGGCAACAATATCATACAAGATACTTAAATGAGACCTGAAATACTGTACTGTGATTCTAAATATAGTTAGAAATTGTTGTATTACTTAATTATTATTATTACTATACTATATTGAATTGATTGTGATTGGAACGAAATCTTTGATAATTTTATTTCATTTTTTGTTAGCAACTTCTATTTTTTTTTTCGTTCCTTTCTTCTTCTTCGCTTTGAATCGGAAAAGAGAAGAGTTAAGTGAATCAAAAACCCAAAGGAGGTTCATGGCCAAGGGTAAAGATATCCGAGTAACGGTTATTTTGGAATGTACCAGTTGTGTTCGAAACAGTTTTAATAAGGAATCAACGGGTATTTCCAGATATATTACTCAAAAGAATCGACACAATACACCTAGTCGATTGGAATTGAGAAAATTCTGTCCCTGTTGTTGCAAACATACGATTCACGCGGAGATAAAGAAATAGATAAAAACAATCGCTTGTGTGTCACCCCCCCCCAATGAAAAATGATATATTATATTTCTTATATTTAGAATTCTTACTATTTAGAATAATATTCTAATAATATTTAATAATATAATAATTATTGAATATTATATATATTATAATATAATTAATATTTGAATATGAAATATATAATAATATAGAATAATATATAAATAAATTAATATATAATATAATAATTAATATATAATAATTGAATTCAAAATAGATTTTCATAATAATTTCATATTAATAATTATTAATTAATAAATAATATTCAAAAAAATAGAATATTCTATTAATAATATAAATTGAATATAAATTTGAATAATATATTTCAATTTTTTTATTTCATTTTTCATTTTTTTTTATATTGAAAAAAACAAATCCTATTTTGTAAGAAATAGGATTTTCGGGATAAGGAATAAACAAACCATGGATAAATCTAAGCGACTCTTTCTTAAATCCAAGCGATCTTTTCGTAGGCGTTTGCCCCCGATCCAATCGGGGGATCGAATTGATTATAAAAACATGAGTTTAATTAGTCGATTTATTAGTGAACAAGGAAAAATATTATCTAGACGGGTAAATAGATTGACCTTAAAACAACAACGATTAATTACGATTGCTATAAAACAAGCTCGTATTTTATCTTCGTTACCCTTTCTTAATAACGAAAAACAATTTGAAAAAAGTGAGTCGACCACTAGAACTACTGGTCTTAAAACAAAAAAAAAATAGGTTTCTCAATTGAATTCAAATTCCAATCTAAATTTCAATCAAATGTGGATTGATGTTTTGTTCGAAAACTACGATAATTCAAATTGGATTGTCATGTTGTAAGAAAAAAGAGAATCGGTGAAGAAGAAGAAATCTTTTTTTATTGAACGTGGTTGCTCATTTTTACGACTTTATCATACGATTCTATTTTCTCATACAAATCTCTACTCTACCTTCCCGGAGTTCAGTCTCCGGGGAATTTTTATTATTTTAGGATCTCATTGGAAATCGTATAAAGACAACTCCTATTTAATATAGCTATTTGTGCAAGTATTTTACGATTAAGAAGCAACTGCCTTTTGTACAGATTATACATAAATCTGCTATAACTATAGTATACTTTAACCTTATTCTCACGAATTACTGCATTTATTCGACTGATCCACAAACGACGAAAATCCCTTTTTTTCCTATTTCTATCCCGATGAGCCGAAACCAAAGCTTTTATTTTCTGTTGAGTAATAGTTCGAGTAAGTCTTGAATGAGCTCCTCGAAAGGTTGATGTAAATAAACGAATTTTTGTTCTACGGTTCCGAGCTATATATCCTCGTTTAATTCTGGTCATTGAATAAATGAAACTTTGATGAATAACTATTTGATTTCTTTTCTTTCAGTTATTCTATTCTTTTCCCCTTCCTAGTCTATTAATAACAAAAACGGATTCTTCCAATGTATAAAATCAAAATTCCAATGGCTTTTGCTACTATAACCTTCCCAACCACGATTTTTTTCTAAGCATTTCGCCTTGAAATAAGAAATTTGATACTAGATATCAAAAAAAAAAACTATAGTTATAGTATAGTAAATTAAATAGAAATAGTGGGTTCCATCGTTTCTATGGTTACTTCTTAAACGGCGAGGTCCTCTCTATACACCGGAGCCCCTTTCTTCATTTAATCAATCAATGCTATTGTTAACTTGTACAGTTCACACTCTTTGGCTCTACCCATGAAATATCTAGATCTAGTAATAGGCCTTTCACAGCGAAATCTACCTATACAGTAACGGTATTTAAGCAGGAAATTAGCTGGGTAGCTGACCCTGTTAGTCCGTTCTTGCAAGAATAAGGGCATAATCTTTCCGCTTTTAAAAAAATCAGATTTCCCCTGCTTAATGGATAACCCTTTGCTACCAATGGGGAAGTCTTTCTCATCTGAAATTTCAAATTGAGGTGATTGGATTTACACCAATGTAAACCATAAATTTGATACACAATAGAAGGATAGATATTATTAATAGATTTTTTGAAAGTTTAAGATAGTGAATGGAGTTCTTGCCTTCTATCCTAACCGATCACACGGATACTGGAAAATTTTGTTTCCTTTCTTTTGTTTTAGTCCAGGATCTGAACGAGTCGCACATACACCCTAGTACATGTTCCTCGGCGTTGAGGGCATCCCCGAAGAGCGGGAGATTTCGTGACATTTCTGATTGGCTGTCTTGTGTTTCTAATAAGTTGTTTAATTGTTGGCATGTTGAGTCGTATACATAATGAGCTGGTTTAGATCAATCCTAACCCGATGATTATGAATTACTTATATTCTTATTCTATATTAATAATTAATAGATTAATAAAATTATAATAAATAATTAATAAAATTAATCAATATAAAATGAATAAATAAAATAAATAATAATTCTATAATAATTTTCATTTGAAATTATAAATAATATTAAATTATGAATAAATAAAAAAAAAAAAATTTTATTACTGGTAAAAATCTCAAAATCATGTATTTGCGCGGAATCCCTGCAAATTTTTTATTCAACCGCTACAAGATCAACAATTCCATGAGCTTGGGCTTCTGCTGCTGACATAAAAACGTCCCTTTCCATGTCTTCGGATACAACCCATAAAGGTTTGCCCGTTCTTTGTACATAAACCCTTGTGATAGTTTCTCGCAGTTTCAGCAGTTCTTCCGCTTCCAGGATAAATTCTCCCGTTTGTGCCTCATAAAAAGAACTAGCGGGTTGATGGATCATTACCCTGATGATACCATAATATAATTATAAAATATAAATAAAAAAAATAATAATAATATATAATTAAATAAAGTAATAAAGGGTTCCTCTATTTTATCTCGCACCATAAGGCGAGAGAGATAAAGAATAATAAAAAACAAAGATACAATTGAAGAACCGTACAGGCATTTTTTTCGTATTGCATACGGCTCTACTATGGAATTTCTTTTGACTTTCCATCGAAGAAATAGAAAATGTAGAGGGTCTATTAGACCCAGATCGGTAAATGATCCAATAACCACCCTTCCTTTTTTTTTTGGAGTTGTTAAAAAATACTATGATGGTTCCGTTGCTTTATTATTTCGTCTGTTATTCAGCAATCCCAAAGTTTCTTTTTTTTTTTTCAAAAAATAGATTATATATAATAATCTATATATATTATAATATATCTATATATATTATCATATATATTCTAATATAAGTAAAAAATCTTGTTTTTTTTTCATATTCTTTCATAACATAAATATTGTTAAAAGCTTTCCGGTGTGAAAACAAAAAAGTTTGTGACGCTGAAATAGGCTTCCGATAGATCACATAAAATCGGAAATGCCCCTTTTATCATACTACTCTTTCGATACATAATCGAATGGTTTTGAAAAACAAATTTGCATATCGAATTCGAAGTGCCATGCTATTATTACTTAATATTCATATGGCGAAGGCATAGTCTTCTTTTCTTTTTTTTTTCAAATAAAAGACGTTTTTTTTTTTCTCAAATAAAAGACGCATTGGCGCCAAGCGTGAGGGAATGCTAGACGTTTGGTAATTTCTCCTCCGGCCAGAATAAAAGATCCCATTGAAGCGGCTAATCCCATGCATACTGTCTGTACATCCGGTTGCACAAATTGCATAGTATCATAAACAGCTATTCCGGGTATTACCCATCCGCCCGGAGAATTTATAAACAAATACAGATCTTTGGTATCATCCTCTATGCTGAGATACACCATAAGGCCGATAAGTTGATTCGATATCTCACTATCAACCTCTTGGCCTAAAAAAAGTAGTCTTTCTCGATAAAGTCGGTTGATTAGGATCAAATTTGATCCCTTAGGAGCCGTACATGCACCTTTTGATGCATACGGTTCACCAAAAATTGCGAATCAATGTGTAGATTTCAACCCTCTTTCTTTTTTTCTTGTTTCATAGCGGACTTTTTCGAATTTCTAACGAATTTTTCTTACATTTCTAAAGAAAGACGACTTTTGACCCGTTTATCTATAAAAAAAAAAAAAAAAGAATGTACTAAAATTATTGAATTAACTTCTCATTGATGTATTGTTTTCATCGAGATCGAATCCAAATCGCGATGTAATTTTCTTGTTTCTGAATGGGTTTCTTCAATTCTTTTAGGTTTCTGTTCTACTCCGAGTAAAGATATGACCGATTTGGATTTGCACATATAGGACAAATACTCCAATACCACGTCTTTTTTGCTACGATTTCCTTTTTTTTTCTTCCATTTTTTTCATATTTTCCGCCAAATATATGATAGAAGTTGTAATCGTAGATATATTACCAATTGGGTTTTTTTCTAAACAGAGCCTGGATGCTTCATTTTATTGGTCCAAACCAAGCCAACCATAAATTATTCTAAATTGATAATATTAATCTGTATACCTCCCCCAAAACTAGATCTAATTGGACTTCATTAGACTTCACGCTCCAAATTTTTGATGATTTTTAATCAATCTTTTTTGCGGTGAAAGAGAGGATATCTCGATCGGGCGAGAGAACGGGGAAATCCCATATGACCCAATATATCTGACAAGTCGCACTATACGTCAACCCAAGATGCATCTTCTTCTCCAGGACTTCGAAAGGGTACTTTTGGAACACCAATAGGCATTAAATGAAAGCAATAATTAAGTAGTATATCTCACTTTGATGCGGAAGCGTAAGAGTGGGTTTATTGGCTTAATAATGATTGGTATTTATCATATTTTTTTTTTATAGATAAGTTCATAAAAAAAATCATAAATAAAAAGAGGAAGACCGAATGAGGAAAGGAAAATTCTTACGAATAGTTACTTTGAATGATGAACAAATATGTCTGCATTCACTGATGTAAACACTCATATAAACTAGCGTCAACCCCCCCTCTCCTCCACCATTGCGTATTCTTACTTATCGGGTATAGAATAGATTTGTTTCTTTTTGTTCCTACGAATAGAATTGAATTGTTCCATTATTACTAAAAAACTAGAACAAATATTAATCCTTTACCCGAGATAATCCACTGAAAGGGGGAGAGTCCATAGTATAGTATAGTTTTTTCCAGTGCAATAAAGTTACATAGTGTCCATTTTTTGAATATAAGAGGTATTTTCATGGGTTTGCCTTGGTATCGTGTTCATACCGTCGTATTAAATGATCCCGGCCGTTTGCTTTCTGTCCATATAATGCATACAGCTCTGGTTGCCGGTTGGGCCGGTTCGATGGCTCTATATGAATTAGCAGTTTTTGATCCCTCTGACCCTGTTCTTGACCCAATGTGGAGACAGGGTATGTTCGTTATACCCTTCATGACTCGTTTAGGAATAACCAATTCATGGGGCGGTTGGAGTATCACCGGAGGGACTATAACGAATCCGGGAATTTGGAGTTACGAAGGTGTGGCCGGGGCACATATTGTGTTTTCTGGCTTGTGCTTTTTGGCGGCTATCTGGCATTGGGTCTATTGGGATCTAGAAATCTTTTGTGATGAACGTACGGGAAAACCTTCTTTGGATTTGCCAAAAATTTTTGGAATTCATTTATTTCTTTCAGGGGTGGCTTGTTTTGGTTTTGGCGCATTTCATGTAACAGGATTGTATGGTCCTGGAATATGGGTGTCCGATCCTTATGGACTAACCGGAAGGGTACAACCCGTA